TTTAATATATATATATTAATATATAATATATTAATATATATATATATTCAATATATTAAATAAAAAAATTGAATAGAATAACAAATAGAATTTCTATTTTATATCATTGAATTCTCAATTCTATATAACATTAAGGTAAGGGTAGAAATAATTTTTTTAGGATTTAGATTGCTTCCTTTAAATATTAATTAAATTTAATATTTTTTTAAATAAAATTAAATAAAATAAGTCCATAAAATCACAAAATTACACTATATTGTTAGAACAAAAAAAAAGGCCCAGCCGGGTATGAACTAGGCCGGGCCTTTAAAATAAAAGAATAACTTTTCTTTAGAATCTAATCAAATTAACAAATTAATAAGTATTAATATACTATTATACTATTTTTTTTTTTGAATCGAATTCATATGGAATAAAAAAAAAATAGAAAGAATTAGAAAAACGGATGATAATAGTTGTAGATTATCTATTTATATAGTTTATATATGTGATTATGTGATAATACAAAAAAAATAAAGAGTTTGTTCAATCTTTCGGTTTTTATTGTGTAATGTAAGAAATGAATTTTATTTTTTAAATTGGGAGAGATGGCTGAGTGGACTAAAGCGTCGGATTGCTAATCCGTTGTATGAGTTTTTCGTACCGAGGGTTCGAATCCCTCTCTTTCCGTTGAAGTTTATTATGTTTATTATTAAGTATTTGATTTCGATTTATTTTTTTATCAAAACGATTTGATAAGTTCAAAATCAAATGTAAAAAAAAATGTGTATAAATACTTAATAACATTTCAAAATCAAGCAAGGAAAACAAAAACTATTCTTTCTTTTTTATTCTTCACGTCCAGGATTACGTCCTGGATCATTTGATAGAAATCCGAAGATGAAGAGAGAAACAAAGAAAATTACTACTGTGTAAACAAAGAGTTTTAAAGTAAGCATTACACAATCTCCAAGATTAAAAAAAAAAAAGAAAATAGATTCTCCATTTTTTATACTACATATCCTATTTTTAAAACAAAAAAAAAATGAAATGGTTTATTTTATGAAATTATGAAATGAAAAATAAACGAAGGAATCTGGACAAATTCATTTTGAATTAAGATTCAGAGTGGAACATTTTATTACCTAAAATTTTTTATCCATAAATCTCTAATTTCTTATAATTAGAGTTGACTCCACTTCAAATTCTATCAAATTCTAATAGGATCTTTAAATTGAAAAAAAAAATGTGATAATTATAATTAAGAAATGAAAAATGAAATAAGGTAATGTATATATTTTTTTTAATTTACATAAGAATTTCAATGTTAGAATCGTTGGTTTCATTCTCGAATACTTATCTGATGAGATCCTTTTTTTTTTATTTATTCTCGAATAATCATCAATTTTTTATAGGATAGTCTTCAAGATTTCATCGAAAACTGACAGCAGCTTGCCAAACAAAGGCTAAGAGAAGAAAGAGCACAGGAATGACTGGCATAAAATCTACGATTGGACTCAAAAAAGCATAGGCTTCTGGCAATTTTGCCGAGAACAAAATACTTGAAGAAAGGGTAGAGTTAAAACAGATACAGATCAAACTAAAGATATTAAGCATAAGAAACATTTTTATCTTGAAGATAATTTGATTTTTGTTTTGATTTGAGTAAATGAATCTATTCTATATATAATATATTACAACAAATATTATGATTTAATTGATTTAATATTTTAGTTTAGATTCTAAATTGTATTTAGAAGTTTGCAATAAATAATTTATTAATTCATTAGAATCTAATCTAAATGGATACGTAATTTATTTTAATCTATTATATTAAATTAAATATGATTATGTTTCATAAAAGAAATAGGTTATTTTGAATCATTTTATTTTGAATAAATAATAAGATAAATCGATTGAATTTTAAATTTGAAAAGAAATAAATAAGATTAATGAAAGTATACTAATGTGAAATTTCATATTTTTATCAATAAAAATAGATATATATAAATAAAATATAAATATTATAATAATATTATAATAAATAAATAATAATAAATAAATAAATTATAATAAATAGAAAATAATATATATTATATATTATATGAAAGTTATCTATTAATTATTAATATTAATAAAGAATTCTATAAGATTTGATAATAAGATTAATTATATCATTTTTTTATTTGATTTGAAAAAAAAAGAGAATCAATAAATATCCGTTAAGAATCATAAAATGAATATTAATTGATTAAATAATGATTAAAGAAATATTGATAAATAAATAAAAAGGTAAAAATGAAGTTATAAAAAAATTCTTATTTTTTTTTTGACTCACTTAATCTAAAATCTTTGAATTCTAAAACCAAAAGAGAACAGATAATAGAAGAAATCATACTTTCATCAAAATATCTTAATTCAATTAGATAGAATGATCAATAAATTAAATTGGAAATTTTATTGGATTTGATATTTAAAAGAAATAGAAAATAGAATATATTCTGTATATATATGGATATTGGCGTGAATTGACGCACAACCTAAAACAATAATATTTTTGATTCGTATTGAATGGAAATAAAAATGGGGCGTAGCCAAGCGGTAAGGCAACGGGTTTTGGTCCCGCTATTCGGAGGTTCGAATCCTTCCGTCCCAGAGTATACTAATTTGAATTCTTTATGATTATGATTTCTGAATTGAAAATACGAAGTTAGTTTCACTCATATTAATGAATTAAATTAATTACATTAGAAATGAACCATTATCAATCAAGTATATAATAAAAAGAATACAAATTAAGTCAGATTTAAGACTACGATCAAAAGATGAAACTCGAGTATAAAAGATTTATTCATTTCCCTATTCATTTCCCTATTCATTTCCCTATTCATTTCCCAAGGGCTGGGCTGGGATTCTATTAATCAATAAGTTGAAAAACTTCGTAAGTATATATACTCTATAAATAGAAATAAAAAAGATCCAATTCAATCAAATAAAATTTGAAATAAAAAATAAAATAAAGAATGATTCAATGAACCCTTTTTGATTCTTTAACAACTCTAAACAATTTATATTGACAACAACTTATCAAACAAATATAATCCAAACGTAGATAAATATATCTATGAATCCTTTTTTTCATAGGATTTTTTTTTTCATTTTAAAATAAAATGAAAACATTCAAATTCTAATCTTAATAATATTAGAATGATGTATTTATTGGATTTGTTTTGATACAATCCATTCACATTGTATCTACATAGAAGATATAAGAATTCTTATTAGTTAATTATTCTTTTTCGTTAATATATAATTTGAATGTATAATATGAATAATGAAATAATATAAAGAAAGAAATAAAAAAAAAGATTAAAATATTTAAAAGAGAATTAAGAATTATTAAAAATATAATTATAATATTATAATTAAGGGTTGCTAACTCAATGGTAGAGTACTCGGCTTTTAAGTGCGGCTAGTGTCTTTTACACATTTGTATGAAGTCAAAAATTCGTCAATACCTATCGGTAAGGTTTGCAAGACCACGACTGATCCTGAAAGGAATGAATGGAAAAAATAGCATGTCGTATTCATATTAATGGGCAATTCTAAGAATATGAGAATATGAATATTTCATTCTTACCGAATTGATCCAAAACCTTTTTTGAATTAAAAAAAAATGAGTTCAAAATTTGGTCGAGCACATACATGGATAGAATCTTATGATTCTACTCTTTTAGTGTATTACATGAAAAAAAAGAAACGAGCTTCTTTTCATAATTTGAGAATGATTTCCCGATCTAATTATACGTTAAAAATATATTAGTATCTGATACGGGAAAAGATTTTCCCATGAATTATCTATTTTTTTTTTAATGAGTCCTAACTATTAGCTATTCTACATTATAGAATAGAAATCAATGTGTAGAAGAAGCAGTATATTGATAAAGAGATTTTTTCCAAAATCAAAAGAGCGATTGCGTTTCAAAAAATAAAGGATTTCTAACCCCTTTTTCATTTCTATTTCTAATATAATCAATATCCAAAATGATATAGAAAACGAAAGGATGAGAATCTTTTACTTAGTACTTAGTCTACTTTTTTTTTTCCGAGGTATTTATTATAATTTTTTTATTATAACTAGAATAAAATACCTTGTTTTAACTATATCGCACTATGTATCATTTGATAACACACAAAAAGAAATGCATTACTACTTTTATTTTTGTTTACGTTTTCCATTCAAATGGAAGAATTTAAAAAATATTTAAAATATTTAGAATTACATAGATCTTGGAAATATAACTTCCTATACCCACTCCTTTTTCGGGAGTATATTTATGCACTTGCTCACGATCACGGTTTCAATAAATTTATTTTTTTTGATAATGTAGGTTATCAAAAAAAATATAGTTTCTTAGTTGTGAAACGTTTAATTCTTCGAATGTATCAACAGAATCACTTGTGGATTCTTTCTAATAATTCAAATCCAATTTTATTGTTTGGACACAACAAGAATTATTATTCTCAAATGATATCAGAGGGATTTGCAGTCGTTTTGGAAATTCCATTTTCCCTACGGTTTTTAGATTCTTTAGAAAATAAAAAAAAATCTTATACTTATAATTTACAATCAATTCATTCGATATTTCCTTTTTTAGAGGACAACTTCTCACATTTAAATTATGTATCAGATGTATTAATACCTTATCCCATTCATCCGGAAATATTGGTTCAAATCCTTCGTGACTGGTTGAAAGATGCCTCCTCTTTGCATTTATTACGACTTGTTCTTCATCAGTATTCAAATTTTAATAGTCTTATTACCTCCAATAAATCGATTTCTAGTTTTTCAAAACATAATCTAAGATTCTTCTTTTTCCTATATAATTCTTATGTATGTGAATGCGAATCTATTTTGAAATTTCTACGTAACCAATCTTCTCATTTACGGTCAAAATCCTATGGTATCTTTATTGAGCGAATAAATTTCTATCAGAAAATAGAACATCTTGTAGAACTTT